AAAATAGGGAATTTTTTTTGAAACGGGTCCATTTTTTAGTCGGGTAGATTGAGATTATTCCAACATTTTCTGTTTTATTACTTATTTTCTTTTTTATTTGTTTGTTGCACAAAAAAACTTTTGGAATTCCCAGTAGAAAGAGATTTCCCCAAAGAAAACGCCTTTAACGCCGCTTGATCCCCCTTCCTTTTCCAAAAATTTTTACGAATACGCTTTTTTGATGCAGAAGTACGTTTTTTTGGAACTGCCATTTAAATAAAAATTGAGAGATTACTCATTAGTATAGTTGGATGTGAAAGACATCTATTGTAAATGTAAAAAAAAAGAAGCGTTTTTGATTTCTATTTCAAATTCTTTCTAAATCCATATTTTTAGAATCCTTTGCTATGATAGAAATAGAATTAATTGAACTTAATTGAATAACGAGTATAAGCTAATGTCTTTCTCTCTTTACTTCCATGATTCTATATTTCAATTTCATTTATATCTAATAGAATACCTCACAAAAGGGGAGAACTTCCATGTTTTTATATGTTTAACTTATTTTATTTATTAACTTGGCAAACTCGGGGAAAGAAATTTAATTTCATCTTTTATTTGAATTTGAAAATTAAAAGCAATATTTAATGTTTTTCTTTCCTATCATTTAATCATAATTTGACCAAATGGAACTTCTTGATTTGAATATTTGAAGTATTTAGCAGAAAGAATAACTAAATATCTTAAAATTGAAAAAAAAAATTATTTAATTTATATTAGTGCATATCTTAATTTTTTATTGACTCTTTTGAAAAGAGCTAAAATCTGGCAAATCGGAAATAATTAATAGTATATAGTAATTAAGAATAATAAAAAATTATGGAACAGACCTATCAATATGCGTGGATCATACCTTTCGTTCCACTTCCAGCTCCTATGTTAATAGGGGTAGGACTTCTTCTTTTTCCCACAGCAACGAAAAATTTTCGTCGTATGTGGGCTTTTCTAAGTATTTTTTTGTTAAGTATAGTCATGATTTTTTCAACTAATCTGTCTATTGAGCAAATAAATAGCAATTCTATCTATCAATATGTCTGGTCTTGGACTCTGAATAATGATTTTTCTTTAGAATTCGGATACTTGATTGATCCACTTACTTCTATTATGTCAATGTTAATCACTACTGTTGGAATTTTGGTTCTTATTTATAGTGATAATTATATGGCTCATGATCAAGGCTACTTGAGATTTTTTTCTTATATGAGTTTTTTCAGTACTTCGATGTTAGGATTAGTTACTAGTTCGAATTTAATACAAATTTATATTTTTTGGGAACTGGTTGGAGTCTGTTCCTATTTATTAATAGGTTTTTGGTTTACAAGACCTCTTGCAGCAAATGCTTGTCAAAAGGCATTTGTAACAAATCGTGTAGGGGATTTTGGTTTATTATTAGGAATTATAGGTTTTTATTGGATAACTGGTAGTTTTGAATTTAGGGATTTGTTTGAAATATTCAATAACTTGGTTTATAACAATCAAGTAAATTCTCCCTTTGTTACATTGTGTGCTGCTCTATTATTTGCCGGTGCAGTTGCTAAATCTGCACAATTTCCTCTTCATATCTGGTTACCTGATGCTATGGAAGGACCCACTCCCATTTCGGCTCTTATACATGCTGCCACTATGGTGGCAGCAGGGATTTTTCTTGTAGCTCGCCTTCTTCCTCTCTTCATAGTTATACCTTATATAATGAATATAATTTCGTTGATAGGTATAATAACAGTATTATTAGGAGCTACTTTAGCTCTTGCTCAAAAAGACATTAAGAGAGGTTTAGCCTATTCAACAATGTCTCAATTGGGTTATATGATGTTAGCTCTAGGAATGGGGTCTTATCGAAGTGCTTTATTTCATTTGATTACTCATGCTTATTCCAAAGCATTATTATTTTTAGGATCCGGATCTGTTATTCATTCAATGGAAACTGTTGTTGGTTATTCTCCAGATAAAAGTCAGAATATGTCTCTTATGGGTGGTTTAACTAAATATGTACCGATTACCAAAATCTCTTTTTTAGTCGGTACACTTTCTCTTTGTGGTATTCCACCTCTTGCTTGTTTTTGGTCCAAAGATGAAATTCTTAATGATAGTTGGTTGTATTCGCCTATTTTTTCAACAATCGCTTGGACCACAGCAGGATTAACTGCATTTTATATGTTTAGGATTTATTTACTTACTTTTGAGGGGCATTTAAATATTTATTTTCAAAATTACAGTGGAAAAAAAAATACAGCTTTGTACTCAATATCTATATGGGGTAAAGGGTGTTCAATTAATAAAAATTTTCGTTTATTAAAAATTCAGAATCCCAATTCCTCTTTTTTTTCCAAAACGACATATCGAAGTGATGATAATATAAAAAAAAGAAATAGAGAACAACCTTTTCTTAATATTATTCATTCTGAAAATAAAAAAGTTCATCTCTACCCGCACGAATCGGACAATACTATGTTATTTCCTT